GATATAATTTGATCATTATGAGCAAATCCAAAATCTTTGTATACCAAGCCAATCATTAGTTCCCAACCATGGGGCGAATGGAATCCTATACATAAATCAGTTAATAAAAGAATAGAAAAAGCTTTTATTGTGTCACTTAAATTATATAGGAATTCTTGAAGCCAAGAGTTAAGAATAAGAAGTTCTTCATTACCTAAAATAGAATAACCACTTAGAATACCGAAAGAAATTATATTTGTTGAGAAATGCAAAATCGTATGGATACGATCCTCATTGTGCATCTTGATCAATTGGATCGTTTCGTTGTAAATTCCGATGTTAAACTTTTGTAAATGTGTTTTCGGGTATTCCTTTATCATTTGGTCCAAGAGGGAGAGTTCCTCTAATTCTATGAATTTTTTTAGAATACTCTTTTCTTGAATATTATTCAAAAAAATTTCGAAGTGCCTAGTATTCCACCAATTAGTAACCCAAGATTCCAGACTTTTATTAAATGAGAGAGAGATCCACCAGGGCAAAATTACTATAGATGCAAGATAGAGAAGGGAAATGAATGCTTTCTTTTTTGCCATTTTTTCATCTGTGAATTTGAATTTTTAAATGAACTCACCTCATTCGTCGACTCTATATGATACTACTATTTCTATCAAGCATCAGTTCTATTCCATTACAAATAATCAAATCAAGCCCATGAATCTATTCCCTTTTTTATTTGTGATTCAGTACAGTGATTAGTCCTTTCCCCGAATTTAGAAAGAATACAGAAAAAACAATATAGAATAAGAAAGAGTCCACTTCAAATTCGAATTTGAAGAAGAAATATAAAAAATTATTAATTATTATATCTATATTGGTTCAAAATATATCAATTTCTCAAATTCGAAGCAATTGTCGACTTTCGATAAATGCACGAAAGAGTCACTTCAAATAATGAATATTTTTTGGTTTTCGAAACGAAAGAACCCCCGATCTATCAAAAGATTCAAAATTTAGAAAAAAAAAAAAAAAAACATTTTTATGGACAAAAACTATTTCCTTTGATAATTGTTCGATGTACGTTTGCTTTTTGCTCAAATTAGCGTTCTGAATAAACTTTGATTAAATTATTGCTATATAAAAAAGTGAAAGGGAATTCTTGAGTTTTCGTTTTTCCCTTTTGCTAATGCTAAGAAAGCATTCATTCTTTAGTTCATTTCTTTTTTTTTTTCAAAAAACTTCAATTGGTACACGTAAGAAATAGGCCAATTCAGCAGCTTTTTGCTCAATTTCTCGTAGAGTCAAATTCTCATCAGTACGAGTCAAGGGAATAGACCCCTGTCCTCGGATTTCCATATAAAGGGCACGACGAGAATAAATACCCTCTTTAACTTCTATTCTGATAGACTGAATGTCTTTCATAAGGAATCGGAGGAGGATGCGACGATTTTTTCCAGGAAATCCCCAACGAAAGATACATACTATTCCTTCTTTTATATCGAATCGATCATAACCACTACCTACATTCCACAAAATTGTGCACCACAAATAGGAGCTAATAAAAAGACCCGCAATTCCATAGAAAGACATCACGATCCCTTGTGGAAAAAAAATGATTTGCTGAGAGGGAAATAAAGATAGAAAATTCCTACCAAGATAACTAGAAGTTCCAACCAATAAAAACCCTAATGAACCTAAAAAAAGAATAAAGGCCCAACAGAAATTACTCGTTTTTCGAGATCCTGCTATAAGTTCTATCCATATCCGATCTGATCGCCAACTCATACTATATTAGATCTAGTTGTATTTTATTGGAATTGGGAAATAACCAAAATTTGACTTTCATTTTTTTGTTTCCAAAGTAAACCTCATCAACTAGCACTATTATGGTGTAAACCTTTAGGAATAATTCATCGAGTTGCTTAGATCTAAACTAAAATAATACCATCCTTTTCACTTTCCTATGATTTCTTAGAGATATCCACATAGATATATTGACTTTACATTTCAGAAATGAATTCCGATACCAATCTATTTTCAAATAGCTATAATTCATTTACTCATATATCATGTTTACACATGTATACGAGCTTATGCTCGGAGGAAGCCCCACGTTTATACCCTATTCGACTAAAATAGATATTTGTGCTATGATCCAAGTAAGCCTAAGTCTTGAAAAAAAAAAAAAAAATAGATAAGATTTGACCCCATCATATTTAAAAAATCTTGTTTTTTTGAACATGAAGAGATAAAGAAACCATTGCAATTGCCGGAAATACTAAGCCTACTAAAGGCACAAAAATAGAGGGTAAGTTGCTGAGAGTTGTCATAGAATGAGTACCTCAATTTAAAATTTGTACCTGTTATTTATTGTTATATTGTTATAAAGATATCTTATACTTCATATATAATTATACTTAAGTGAGTATTGAGTATATACAATAATAAGGAATCTAAAAGAGTATAATATATAGATACTAAAATATATAAAGAGTAGATCAAATAGGGAGTATATATACTAATA